ATACGTTCAGGGACTTGAGAATGGAACAAAAAACAGGAAGACTCAACCGTCTTCCGAAAAGGGACGTAGCTATATTGAAAAGACAATTATCTCGCTTGCAAGCATATCTGGACGGGATTAAATACATGACAGGGTTACCCGATATTGTAATTCTCGTTGATCAGCACAAAGAATATACGGCCCTGCGAGAGTGTATCACTTTGAGAATTCCAACAATTTGTTTAATCGATACAAATTGTAACCCCGATCTTGCAGATCTTTCGATTCCAGCGAATGATGACGCTAAACCTTCAATCCGCTTAATTCTTAACAAATTAGTATTCGCAATTTGTGAGGGTCGTTCTAGCTATATAAGAAATCCTTGATTAATAATAAGATAAATAACTTACTTCGAAAATCCGATAGATTTATGGAATCGGTTATTATTTCTGAATTTCAAAAAAGAGATAAAAAGAACTGGGGATATTATGTGATTAGTTCGTATTCAAAATATTAGTTGGTATTTTAAATATCCAATTCAAGTAGGCAAAGAGATGGTTGAATCAAAATAATTTTGTTTACAGTTCGCTTTTTTTTAGAGGGCAATATGAATGTGCTATCATGTTCCATCAACACACTAAAAGGGTTATACGATATATCCGGTGTGGAAGTAGGCCAACATTTCTATTGGCAAATAGGGGGTTTCCAAGTCCATGGCCAAGTACTTATTACTTCTTGGGTTGTAATTGCTATTTTATTAGGTTCAGCTACTATAGCTGTTCGGAACCCACAAATCATTCCGACTGGGGGTCAGAATTTCTTCGAATATGTTCTTGAATTCATTCGAGATATGAGTAAAACTCAAATTGGAGAAGAATATGGCCCTTGGGTTCCTTTTATTGGAACTATGTTTCTATTTATTTTTGTTTCTAATTGGTCAGGAGCTCTTTTACCTTGGAAAATCATACAATTACCTCATGGAGAGTTAGCTGCACCTACGAATGATATAAATACTACCGTTGCTTTGGCTTTACTCACATCAGTGGCATATTTCTATGCGGGTCTTACCAAAAAGGGATTAAGTTATTTCGGGAAATATATTCAACCAACTCCAATCCTTTTACCCATTAACATCTTAGAAGATTTCACAAAGCCCTTATCACTTAGTTTTAGGCTTTTCGGGAATATCTTAGCAGATGAATTAGTAGTTGTTGTTCTTGTTTCTTTAGTACCTTCAGTGGTTCCTATCCCTGTCATGTTCCTTGGATTATTTACAAGTGGTATTCAAGCTCTTATTTTTGCAACTCTAGCCGCGGCTTATATAGGTGAATCTATGGAGGACCATCATTGAAATAGTCTTTTTTTTTAACTTAATGCAAAACAATGTAGGTGTGGTTAAGGAATAGAAATAGACAACGACGTTATATACGATAGAAAATCGAAAGTAATAGAAACAAAAAAAGGAAAGAGATCTAAAGGATCCTTTTCCTAAAATTCCCCTTTCATCCACTTACTATCATACCTTCCCTCATACATATTCACTTTAATATTGGTCAGACAATGCTTCTTATTTAAATCAAGATTGGAATAAGATATATGTTTACCATGTGTAATTAAATAAAAAACACGAGAAACTCTTCTACTGTCAGTTGAAAGTATTCAACAATTGACCAAAAGGAAATATTAAGAAATTGCATGAACTTAGATCAATCAAATAATGAAATTTCTATGCATATGTAATAATTCGCCCTAATGAATTTGCGCATTTAGATTGGATTCGGGTGGAAGAATGATAAAGAAAGTGGAAGGGAGAAAGGAATTTACAAAAAATGGTACTCCTTCCAAAAATGGATTAATTGTTGATTCGGAGAGGGAGGTCGAACTAGATGTATGTATTTGAATGTCTATAAGCCAACTCTTGTAGTTGTTTCGACATTTGATTCTCGAATGCGATTGAATCCAAGATGAATGCTTGGTTTACGTTAGGTAAGAAAGACATGTATATGTGATATTAGATATTGACTAGTTATATATGAACTAAAGATATATTTCATTTTCTCTACTACTGTATGTATGTTGTATGTATGTGGATTCCAATAGAAGTCCTTCCATCTCGTTGTGACTGTGAATTGACTGAATAAGGGAATGAAATCAAGAAAAAGATGGAAGAATTGAAATAACAGTTTGGAACCAAGAAATGGAAGGACGAAAGTCCTGTGGATTCACAAAGATTCTGTGGATAGAAAGGAAAAGAGAGATATCGAAGTAGTTCTGATGATTCAATAATATTATTACCTCAATATTACCTTAACTCGAAGTTTTTAGTTATTTCGACTGGATGAATCCATCCTACCGATGGAATAATTCAGTCATAATTCCTTGGTTTATTGTATTGTATCATTAACCATTTCTTTTTTTTGGTATGAGGAACTTATCATGAATCCACTGATTTCTGCCGCTTCTGTTATTGCTGCTGGATTGGCCGTAGGGCTTGCTTCTATCGGACCTGGAGTTGGTCAAG